GTTAATATATGCTCTAAAGTTGAAAATATCATAAAAATGAAAAAAAGGGGGAGGGAATCCCCATATAAATTTAATTAATAAATATAAATAGGGAATTTTATTTATTTTTATTATAGGATGTATTGGATCTCTTTTAGAAGATGGCATGCCGCTACTCGGACTCGAACCGAGATGCTCTAGCACTGCTTCCTAAGAGCAGCGTGTCTACCGATTTCACCATAGCGGCTTGCTCGAACTCATAATAGCCTATTTATATTCAATCGTCGAGATTGAATAAGTCAATTCACTCAAATAAGTTTTTTTAGTAAAGATTCAAGTAGTTTATATTAGTCAAAAATAGAAAAATAGAATTCTTGCAACTAGAGAATTCTCGAAAAAAAACTTTTTTTTTCATTTTTTATTTTTATTATAAATTATTTCTGCTTTATCAGATTTCATAAATTGAAAATAAAAAATGAAATTTTCTCAATGAATCTAAAATATGTCTATTTTGGATTACTCCAAATTGACACTTGTACATAATATCTCAACAATGAAGTTTTTTTATTGATTGGACTGAAAGTTTTAGATATATGATAATGATAAATACATTCCATATAGTAAATAAATGAAGAAGTAAGAAAGTTATCCAAAAATTTTTAACATGAAATCAATTAGTTTCAACAATTCATTAATTTTAACTAAAAATCTTATATCTGCCCTTCCCGAGAAAGATAAAAATTTTTCATTCATTATTGTAAAGGTCGATGGGGAAAATAAGACTCCCCACCACCAAAATCTGATTGAAAATATACTAAAAAAAATACAATATTTTTGATTTCTTTAGATTTCAGAAAATAGAAGAATTTTTCAGACATCTTATAAGAATAAGATTAAGAGTCTAGGACTGCCAATTTTATTTTCTATTAATAATTACTGATCCAATTTTTTGAGTCAAATCCATTCTGATTATTCCAATCTTTTAGGACTTAGTTGTTTGTCGTACAAAAAAACTTTTTGAATTCCCGGTAGAAAGAGATTTCCCTAATGACAAAGCTTTTAACGCTGCCCAATATCCTTTCCTTTTCCAAATATTTTTACGAATACGCTTTTTTGATATCGAAGTACGTTTTTTTGGAACTGCCATTTAAAAATGAAGAAGTTACTCATTGTTATAGTTGGATGTGAAAGACATCTATTGTTCAAAACCAATTATTTTTTATTATTCATTATCTATTTTTCTCTAAAAAAGATTCTCTTCATAAAAAAGAAATATAGATATATCTGTGAAAATTTAATCAAAAATGACTCGAAATAACATAAAAATTTTTTGATTCCATACACTATTCGTAAAACCAAAAATTTTTGGTTTGGAACTCTTAATTCTCGTTGTTTATATCTCAAAGTTATATCTTTAGAATCTGCTATGTGATAGAAATCAAACTTAATAAAATAAATAAAGAACCTAAAAGACCTTTATTTTCGTCATTCTATTCTATACTTTATTTACATGTAATAAAATACCTCAAAGGATTGTAAACTTTTGCCTAAAAAAGTGAGTCTTTTTTTTTTTATTTTTAGTAAAACTTGATAAAAATACACCTAAATTCAATTTTAAAATTCGAATGAGACTAGTAAGAAATCTGTTAAAGGATCCGTTTTTTTATAAAAAAAGTTCATTTTAGATCTATAATCTTCTAAACTTTACTAATAAATTGTTTTGATTGAAATGGAAAACAATCAATCCCATAATGAATTAGTTAATGAGTTGAAATAAAGTAACTAAAATAAAGAGTTTTTATTTCATTAGACCGATGACCTTAGTTAATCCTATAATTCATATGAACATCAAGTACTCTTTTTAGCCTCAATTTTTAGGCTTGTTTTAATTTTTATTAATTAGAAATTATTATTACGATAAATTATCGTAATAATATATATTTTCCTATTTATTTATATTCTTTTTATATGGCACTTGATCATATCATTTGACCAATTGTAACTTCTTGTTTTGAATATTTGAACGATTTTGAAAAGACTCAGAATAAATACTAATATAAAATTATTAAATTAAATAAGTTAGTACATATCTTGATTTTTTAGTAACTTTTTCGAAAGAGGTAAGATCCGGTGAATCGGAAACAATTAATTAAGAAAAAAAAAACTTTTTTTATGGAACAGACATATCAATATGCGTGGATAATACCTTTTCTTCCACTTCCAGTTCCTATGTTAATAGGGTTGGGACTTCTTCTTTTTCCGACGGCAACAAAAAGTCTTCGTCGTATGTGGGCTTTTCAGAGCGTTTTATTGTTAAGTATAGTCATGATTTTTTCCATGAATCTGTCTATTCAGCAAATAAATAGCAGTTCTGTCTATCAATATGTATGGTCTTGGATTATCAATAATGATTTTTCTTTAGAATTCGGATACTTAATCGATCCACTTACTTCTATTATGTCAATATTAATCACTACTGTTGGAATTTTGGTTCTTATTTATAGTGATAATTATATGTCTC